AACAGCTCTATCTTACAGCCCGGCGCGGCGGGTCGCCTTTTGAATTCAGTAGATGGAAGAGACTATTAAATAGATAAGGAGTAGGTGAGTGAATGAGTCCTCACTGACCAGAGCGATTTCGATCACCTAGCAGGCCTTTTATTTGGTAGGTAAGATCGCCAAAGCGTATCATCAGATTTGGCTACGAAGGAAGGAACTCGAAGTGAAAGGGCCCCGACTTCTTTCCTTTCCAGAATTAGAGTTCGACCGCAGCTTCCCCCCCCTTTTTTTTGTTTTGGGGGGGATCCAGTTCCTTGCCAACTGCCAACTATCGACTCCGATCTCTTTTCATTTGTTTTGGGTATTACCAAACCTAGCCTAGCCTTTGTCAATCACACTAAAGCAGAGCACCCAATTATGGAAGAGCCTCCTTAACCTTAAGGGTTGGTTAGCTTAGTCAATCCGGCCCGAGACGCGTTCGTTGACAAAACCGCCGTAGGAATTCCTACTTTTCAATAGAGCGGAGGCGAACTGAGATCAACGAGAAGGAGGCCCTACTCACTACAAACGAATACACCACAAGATCGAACTGCACTCATGCCTCCACCGCATCAAGTTGACCGCCCTCCCTACGTAGTGATTCTATCAATCATGTACGTAGGGAGGACCTTCCATTCTGATTGGTATATCATGAAAAAAGAAAGCCATTTGCACCAGGCGCACTGCGCTTTCCCTTGCCCAGATGTTTGCCTTTCTAAGTCAAGTAATGGTGACCCGCCGAAGCCTGGAGCTTCGTAACATGTTGACGAAGACCTCCGAACTGAGGGTTCGGTCAGTAGAAGGGACGACTTTGTCTCCCCGGAAGAAGAAGAAGAATAGCCCCGCTCTCTAGCCGACTGATCCCCTTGATCATATAACTGGGAGGGAACGTGTCATATTAGAGGTGAACGATCAGAGGTGTCCTTCTAATCACCACGATGAGACTGGTCCCTCTTTTAGTAGACTCAGCTATGAATATGAATGCCGGGCTCTTTCTTTCACTGCTAACCCCAAGAAGTTTCTTAATGCTGATACTTTCTCTTTCGTCGAGCCCCGAGCTTGTGGTCTTGAGTGTGGATTCAATTGGATGAATCTGTCAAGTCAAGGAAAACGTACGTAGCAGCAAGGATGGTGCATCGCCTATTTCTCGTTCTCGCTCGGGAGCCAAAACGAACACGCCTGCTACCTACTGTACTGGACCTTCGACCAGGCATTCTACAAAGGTAGAATCGGAACCAAGCATTGCGCTCGAACTCGAACAGTTGAGCGGCTGGAAAGAAAGACGACCTCACCTTCTCGTAAATGGTGTCAGTGAGAGCAATTTGAGTATCCCCCGTTGACCTTATTTTGTAGATAGAATCTTCAATGAGTGGAAAGAAGCACCCAACCTACTAAAATCAAATAAAGGGGCTTGTTGAGTAAGGCCGGCTTTCGAGCCCAAGCCTACGTTTGCTTAGTAAGCTTGAGCGCATCTTTCTCATATTCATATCAAGGCTTTCTTTGAATTTTCAATAAGGGGCGCGTTAGCTAGGCCGTTTTCTTGCAGGAGTGCTAACGCGCGCCCTTACCTTTTCTTCGCTTGCTCTGCAGTACGAGCCTCATACAGAGCCGCGCTCCTTTAATATGATGAGAAGAAGGGAAGGGGGGCCACCCTCTTTTCCGCACCAATCCTTATTTCCTACTACATCTTTTTTTGGGTGTATAGCTCAGTTGGTAGAGCATTGGGCTTTTAACCTAATGGTCGCAGGTTCAAGTCCTGCTATACCCAAACCTGCCTTACACTCTACTATGAGTAAGGACTCATTCGTGGCTTCAAAGATGACTCTTTGGCCTTTAGACTCGCTTCCGCGACTTCGCCCTTTACTTAAACAAGGGGGTGAGGTAAGGAGTAGTATAAGAGTGGCTCGGTCATCGAGAAACCTCTCCTTATTCATTCTATAGGGCGGGGCTGCGGACCCTCATCCCTCCGAGACATGATCATCATCCTAAAACCATCCGGATGCATCACCTGGAAATGCTTGGGCCAAAACCAACAGCTAAAGGAGATGGGAAGTTAGCTGACACAAAGGAGCTTTACTAATAGTTAAGCTTAAGGTATACGATGCGAAAGCTCTTCGAATGATGCTAGTAATGGGATACTCAATTGAGGAAGCCCAAGGGTTGTGCAATGGAAGAGGAATGTTAGCACCGTTTGACGCCATGTATTCTCCAGCACAAAAGAGAGCTCTCTTTGAAGGAAGAATGCGCTCTTAGTAGTAATCCTATCCTATGCAGAAGACGGCATTCAACTGAATGAAGATGGCATGAAGACGATTGCTGCTCTCCTTGCTTAGCTTGTGGGAAACTAGCTAAACTAAAAGCAACCTTTCTCTTATATACGACCATCTTGTCCCAGAATCTAAGATCAGACTTGACTGTGGGAACTCCTACTTCTAGGCTACCAACGCAATTGGGAGACAGGAGGGAATCGGGAAAGAACCCT